ATACTCTAACCACTGAGTTAAGTAGGTCATTTAGCATTATAATGAGAAACAAAAAGGGATCCATCACATCACCATCACATTGATGGATTATAAATGCAATATGACTTCTAAGCAATACCAATCAAAAAGACCAAAGAGATATGATGTTGGATCATGTAATATTCATCTTGACAAGAAATTATCTACATAATATGATAAAATATGTATCAGAAGCACAAGGGCTATAGCTCAGTTAGGTAGAGCACCTCGTTTACACGCGCGCCAATGTTTTTCAGAGGAGTCCACTATACAATCAAAAGAATCGATCTTTTTGATAAATCAATGTCTGACTCCAGACTTTTAGGGAACAAAACAAGAGAACAATAGCCTGACAAAGGGTTCGGTCCGATTCAGGTGCCTTTTTAGGAACCAAATAGAATCCACCATTGATTTGAGATATTGATAAGGTGAATACCTAGTCTATTCAATGCTAGGCATAATGAGTATAAGGACCTCAAAAATTCTCTTTTCGTCCTATGAACCTTAAGGCGTATGAAGTTTCATATTTGATTCTTTAATCAGGATGATAGAGACTCCATTTAACTTAGGTTGATCTAGGCCAGAAGCAGACCTACGTCAGGATAACCTTTCTTTGAAACACTTTGGTAGTGCTCCTATATCATAATCCAAATAATGAATCAGAGCACATGGAACCATTTCCTTATTTTTCTGTCAAGAAAAAATATGGTAAACTAACTGATATTTATATCAGTTAATGAAAGAGCCCAATGCAAAAAAAATGCACGTTGGGTCTTTGAAAGAGTTCGAATCATTTTGATAAGAATCAGTTCGATCTTTTTTACCGAGAAGGTCTACGGTTCGAGTCCGTATAGCCCTATAACTAGTAACTAGAATAATAATAATAATAAAAATGGAAATACCGAAAGACATGAAAGGCAAAAGCAAAAGTTGTATCGTTTTCGTTTCCTCATTATTTTATTGTATTTTTTGTTGTTTGTAACTGGACGCTCGTGATTGCTTGCTTCATCGAAATCAAATCATTCCCATAAGCTTGCTTGTATGGGGCTCGTTCCGAGCAGAACATCAAACTGAATGAAAACAAAAGCACATTTCAATGGCAATGGATTTAATCACTATTTTTTTCTAATCTCGGATAAACAAACCCATTTTTCTTCAGTAATTCAAAATCTTCTTATGTGAATTACATATGAATTTTCTTCTTTTACTGTCCACAATCAAAGAGTTAGCGATATTTCCTTTCTTTGGTATACCCACCCACTCTTGGTGGATTTGTGGAGTCAAAATCATGACAAGAATCCGGTTACAAACTCCAATCTAACCCAACTCAAATCGACTAGTAAGTCACATGGATATAGGAACGGATTACTGTATTTGTTGATACATCAGGATTTGAAAAATGAAAAACGAAGATCTTTTCATAAACATAAAATAAAATATTAAAATATATAGAAAATAGAATCAAAATAGATTGAATCCCTTTTATTTAGAAAAAGAAAAGTCCGAAGCAAGGTGAAAGCAAAAGGGTTTTATTTGTTTTATTTGTATAAGAGATTTATACTATATTGATACTATATTGAAATAAAATCTAAGGAAGTGTAATGCAAATAGGATTACAATCGAGAAATCTTAAAATGAGACATCACAGCAAACAAACGAAACTATGTAGTTCGATCAAAATAAAATGCATTGGTGTTTTGACTAACCAGTTATCGATGACTTGACAATGAATTCAATTTGAATCGCCGAATTGGGTATATTTTCCACATTCATAGGAGTTCGTCTATGTTTCTGCTTTACAAATATGATATTTTCTGGGCATTTCTAATAATATCAAGCGTTATTCCTATTTTGGCATTTCTAATTTCCGCAGTTTTAGCCCCAATTAGCAAAGGGCCAGAGAAACTTTCTACTTATGAATCGGGTATAGAACCAATGGGCGATGCTTGGTTACAATTTCGAATCCGTTATTATATGTTTGCTCTAGTTTTTGTTGTTTTTGATGTTGAAACGGTTTTTCTTTATCCATGGGCAATGAGTTTTGATGTATTGGGGGTATACATATTTATAGAAGCTTTCATTTTCATGCTTATCCTAATTGTTGGTTCAGTTTATGCGTGGCGAAAAGGAGCATTGGAGTGGTCTTAGTTTCTGAATATTCAGACAATAACAAAATAACCAAAAAGTAAAAAAAAAAAAAACATTGAGACAATTATGAATTCCATTGAGTTTTCCTTATTTGATCGAACAACCCAAAATTCAGTTATTTCAACTACATCAAATGATCTTTCAAATTGGTCAAGACTCTCCAGTTTATGGCCGCTTCTTTATGGTACCAGTTGTTGCTTCATTGAATTTGCTTCATTAATAGGCTCACGGTTCGATTTTGACCGTTATGGACTGGTACCAAGATCGAGTCCTAGACAGGCAGACCTAATTTTAACAGCTGGCACAGTAACAATGAAAATGGCTCCCTCTTTAG